TCGATACAAATTGTGACCCAGATATTGCAGATATTTCGATTCCAGCCAATGATGACGCCATAGCTTCAATCCGATTAATTCTTAACAAATTAGTATCCGCAATTTGTGAGGGTCGTTCTAGCTATATAAGAAATCGTTGATTAATAATAAGATAAGTCAATTATTTCGTGAATTCCATTAATTTATGGAATCGGTTACTATAACTATATCCTGAATATCGAAAAAGAGATCAAAATTGCTGGAGATATTATGTAATTACTTAGTATCCGAAATATACAATTAAATTAATTAAAGTAGGCGAATCAATAAAGAGACGGTTGAATAAAAAGAATTCCTTTTTAAGTTCTATTTATGTCAGAGGGCAATATGAATGTTCTACCATGTTCCATCAACACACTAAAAAGGTTATACGATATATCCGGTGTAGAAGTAGGCCAACATTTCTATTGGCAAATAGGTGGTTTCCAAGTCCATGCCCAAGTACTTATTACTTCTTGGTTCGTAATTGCTATCTTATTAGGTTCTGCTACTATAGCTGTTCGGAATCCACAAACCATTCCGACCGACGGTCAGAATTTTTTCGAATATGTCCTTGAATTCATTCGAGACTTGAGCAAAACTCAAATTGGAGAAGAATATGGCCCTTGGGTTCCTTTTATTGGAACTATGTTTTTATTTATTTTTGTTTCCAACTGGTCGGGGGCTCTTTTGCCTTGGAAAATCATACAGTTACCTCATGGGGAGTTAGCCGCACCCACGAATGATATAAATACTACTGTTGCTTTAGCTTTACCTACGTCAGTAGCATATTTCTATGCGGGTCTTACAAAAAAGGGATTGGGTTATTTCGGTAAATATATTCAACCAACTCCAATACTTTTACCAATCAATATCCTAGAAGATTTCACAAAACCCTTATCACTTAGTTTTCGACTTTTTGGTAATATATTGGCTGATGAATTAGTAGTTGTTGTTCTTGTTTCTTTAGTCCCTTCAGTAGTTCCTATACCTGTCATGTTTCTTGGATTATTTACAAGCGGTATTCAAGCTCTTATTTTCGCAACCTTAGCGGCGGCTTATATAGGGGAATCTATGGAGGGTCATCATTGACTAGCTTTCAAAATATGCTTTTTTAGTTATACCAACACAATGTATGGGCGGTTCAGAGAATCCATTCTGGAACAAAATAGATACAATATCGGGTATATATGATTTAGAGTAGTAGTAAAAAAGATTACGATATGGAATTCAGTTGTCAAAAAAGAAGGAAGCGGATCTAAAAAATAAAATATTTTTCCCAAGATTTCTGTTTGGGCCACTTATGCCATACTCCCTTCACTTCAATATTCATTCTATATTCTATATATTTGTTCAGTCAATCCTTATTATGATTCATACATAATTTTGATAAGAATTGTTATGTTCCGATATGCGATAAAAAAAAAGAAATGTTCTTGTGGAACTATTCCCATTTCATTTGATTTTATTTAATTCAATGGTTGATATTGATCCAAATTCGAATTCATTGCATGCAATTGGATCTACAATATTTATATTTATTGATATGTAAGGATTCAGACTAAGAAATTAGTCCGTTTGTATTCATGCTTGTATTAATGCGAGATAATGATAAATAAAAGGAACTAATAATTTACAAGCGGGATTCATAAAAAATGGGTTAGGGGTGGGGTCGAATTGGATATACATAATTTATTTAATGTCTATAAGTAAACCCTTCCGTATGTTTCAAAGAATGATTCTAGAATCGGGTTGAATATAAGATTTTGGTTTACGTTATGGAAGAAATCATGTATATGTGATATTAGATCTTTACTAGTTATATATGAACTATCCATATATCTTATTGACTTTCCTACCCCATCGCGATTTTAGATAGGAATTACAAATTACAATAGAAAAGAAAGACCTTTTCGTTTTGTATGGGCCCCAGAATAAACAGATGAAATCAAGCATATAGAAGAAAAAGAGTGCATAATTGAAAGAACGGCTCGGAACAAATAAATAATGAAATGGAAGAACTAGATCCAATTGATTATGGATTCATAAAGATTCCATGGATAGGAACAAAAAACGCGAGATCTAACTAGTTCTGCTCATTCAATAATCTCATTACTTAAAATTTGTAGTTCATAGTTATTTCGATTGGATGGATCTTAGTAATGGAATAATAAGCCATAATTCATTGGTTGTTTGTATCATTAACCATTTCTTTATTTTTATGCGAGGAGCTTACCATGAATCCACTGATTTCTGCTGCTTCCGTTATTGCTGCTGGATTGGCTGTAGGGCTGGCTTCTATTGGACCTGGAGTTGGACAAGGGACTGCTGCGGGCCAAGCCGTAGAAGGTATCGCGAGACAACCAGAAGCAGAGGGTAAAATACGAGGTACTTTATTGCTTAGTCTGGCTTTTATGGAAGCTTTAACAATTTATGGACTGGTTGTGGCATTAGCGCTTTTATTTGCAAATCCTTTTGTTTA